TAACAAGCCAAGGACCCGAAAGRATTACTAAGGAAATACCACATCTAGAAGCCCATTTACTCCGGAATTTAGACAAAAATGGAATTGTGATGCTGGGGTCTTGGGTMGAAGCGGGCGATATTTTAGTAGGGAAATTAACGCCCCAGATGGCAAAAGAATCATCCTATGCCCCAGAAGATAGATTATTACGAGCCATACTTGGCATTCAGGTATTYACTTCAAGGGAAACTTGTCTCAAACTACCTATAGGGGGTAGGGGTCGGGTTATTGATGTGAGATGGACCCAGAAAGGGGGAGGGTCCAGTTATAATCCAGAAACTATTCGTGTATATATTTTACAGAAACGTGAAATCAAAGTGGGTGATAAGGTAGCTGGCAGACATGGAAATAAAGGTATTATTTCCAAAATTTTACCTAGACAAGATATGCCTTATTTGCAAGATGGAAGACCGATTGATATGGTTTTCAATCCATTAGGAGTGCCCTCACGAATGAATGTAGGACAGATATTTGAATGCTCGCTCGGATTAGCGGGGGATCTGCTAGATAGACATTATCGAATAGCACCTTTTAATGAGAGATATGAACACGAGGCTTCGAGAAAACTAGTGTTTTCGGAATTATATGAAGCTAGTAAGCAAACAGCAAATCCATGGGTCTTTGAACCGGAGTATCCTGGAAAAAGCAGAATATTTGATGGAAGAACGGGAGATCCTTTTGAACAACCTGTTTTAATAGGAAAGCCTTATATCTTGAAATTAATTCATCAAGTTGATGATAAAATACACGGGCGTTCCAGTGGGCATTATGCACTTGTTACACAACAACCCCTTAGAGGACGGGCTAAGCAAGGTGGACAACGGGTAGGAGAAATGGAGGTTTGGGCTCTAGAGGGATTTGGCGTTGCTCATATTTTACAAGAGATGCTTACTTATAAATCGGATCATATTCGAGCTCGTCAACAAGTCCTTGGTACTACGATGATTGGCGGAACAATACCTAGACCTGAGGATGCTCCAGAATCTTTTCGATTGCTCGTTCGAGAACTACGATCTTTGGCTCTGGAACTGAATCATTGCCTTGTATCTGATAAAAATTTACAGATTAATAGATTTACAGATTAATAGAAAGGAAGCTTAATCGAAACGAATCGGAATTTTTATTCTATGATCGATCGGTATAAACATCAACAACTCCGAATTGAATCAGTTTCGCCTCAAAAGATAAGTGCTTGGGCTAACAAAATCCTCCCTAATGGAGAGATAGTTGGAGAGGTAAAAAAACCCTATACTTTTCATTATAAAACCAATAAACCCGAAAAGGATGGATTGTTTTGTGAAAGAATTTTTGGTCCTATAAAAAGTGGAATTTGTGCTTGTGGAAATTATCGAGTAATCAGAGATGAAAAAGAAAAAGAGGACCAGAAATTTTGTGAACAATGCGGAGTTGAATTTGCGGATTCTCGTATTCGAAGATATCAAATGGGATATATCAAACTGGCTTGTCCAGTAACCCATGTGTGGTATTTGAAACGTCTTCCTAGTTATATCGCGAATCTTTTAGATAAACCTCTTAAAGAATTGGAAGGCCTTGTATACTGCGATGTGTGATTTGATCGAAATTCGAATTTTACAGATTCAAAATGATAAACTGTCTTCCCATTTATGGGGATGTCCCCAATCTGACATGTCTCGTGAAAGGAGTAACGTGAAGCTCAGAATTATGGGTGTATAAAATATTACCAAAAAAAGAGCGGGGGGTTGGTCTATGGTCGAGTCAGTAGCCAAAAATTAGTAATTTTGAGTTGTACCTCGTGAAAAAAGACTTCCTTAATTTGTGAAATTGAATTCTGTTTCATTTAATTCTGTTTCTAAGTAGGTAAATATGCATGGTTGTAGGAGTCTATCCATCGCATATAGGCTTTAAGAACATCTTAACATAATCGTCGAGGCGATGTCAGGACCTAAAAGATCGAATCAAATGGAAGGGTACATAGACAAGTAAATCCCTTTTGAATTACAACCCTTAAGGGGATTCCGCGTTCGAGGGGAAGTAGACTACTCAAGAATTTCCTATTTCATTTATTTATATGGAAATAGTATCATTTATTTTGAATTAAATAAAAAATAGAAAAAAAAAAATAAGAATGAATCAATGAAATGTTACTTGGTCTTTACTACTAACTTGAGTAAGGAGTAGATTCTAGGAGATTTTTCGAGAATTCGAAAGTCAAAACCGCTTTTTTTTTTATTTGGTTCTAACTACTTGAGCCGGACGAAAAGAAACTTTCACGTCCGATTTTAAAGGGGGGAGGATCTTATCCCAATTTTTCTTTTGCTAGGCCTATAGCTAAAAAACCTACTTTCTTACGATTACGAGGTTTATTCGAATATGAAATACAATCCTGGAAATACAGCATCCCGGTTTTTTTTACTACTCAAGGCTTCGATATATTTCGAAATCGAGAAATTTGTACTGGAGCAGGTGCGATACGAGAACAATTAGCCGATATAGATTTGCGAAGTATTCTAGATTATTCATTAGTCGAATGGAAGGAATTAGGCGAAGAAAGAACCACGGGTAATGAATGGGAAGATCGCAAAATTGGAAGAAGAAGGGATTTTTTGGTTAGACGCATAGAATTAGCTAAACACTTTATTCGAACAAATATCGAACCCGAATGGATGGTTTTATGTTTACTACCAGTTCTTCCTCCTGAATTACGACCCATCATTCAGATAGATGGGGGTAAGCTAATGAGCTCGGATATTAATGAACTCTATAGAAGAGTCATCTATCGAAACAATACGCTTACCGATCTATTAACAACAAATAGATCTACACCGGGGGAATTAGTAATGTGTCAAGAGAAATTGGTACAAGAAGCCGTAGATACGCTTCTTGATAATGGAATTCGCGGACAGCCAATCAGGGATGGTCATAATAAGATTTACAAGTCGTTCTCTGATGTAATTGAAGGAAAAGAGGGAAGATTTCGTGAGACTATGCTTGGCAAACGGGTTGATTATTCGGGTCGTTCTGTCATTGTTGTAGGACCCTCACTTCCACTACATCGATGTGGATTGCCTCGGGAAATAGCAATAGAGCTTTTCCAGACATTTGTAATTCGGGGACTAATTAGACAACATCTTGCTTCGAACATAGGAGTTGCTAAGAGTCAAATTCGGGAAAAAGATACAATTGTATGGGAAATATTGAAAGAAGTTATGCAGGGGCACCCCGTATTGCTGAATAGAGCGCCCACTTTGCATAGATTAGGCATACAGGCATTTCAACCCATTTTAGTCGAAGGACGTGCTGTTTGTTTACATCCATTAGTTCGTAAGGGATTCAATGCAGACTTTGATGGGGATCAAATGGCTGTTCATGTACCCTTATCTTTGGAGGCTCAAGCGGAGGCCCATTTACTTATGTTTTCGCATATGAATCTCTTGTCTCCAGCTATTGGGGATCCTATTTCCGTACCAACCCAAGATATGCTTATTGGTCTATATGTATTAACCATTGGGAATCGCCGAGGTATTTGTAGAAATAGGTATAATCCATGGAATCGAAGAAAGTATCAAAATGAAAGAATTAATGATAATAATCATCAGTCTAAGAAACAAAAAGAACCTTTTTTTTGTAATTCCTATGATGCAATTGGAGCTTATCGACAGAAAAGACTCAATTTAGATAGTCCTTTTTGGCTCCGCTGGCGAATCGATCAACGCATTATTGCTTCAAGAGAAGGTCCCATCGAGATTCACTATGAATCTGGGGGTACTTGTCAGGAGATTTATGAACACTCTTTTTTAGTAAGAAGTGTAAAAAAAGAAATTCTTTGTATATATATTCGAACAACTATTGGTCATATTTCTCTTTTTCGAGAAATAGAAGAAGCTCTACAAGGGTTTTGTCGAGCCTGCTCGTATGGTCACTAATCATATGGCATCTCAATTAAGTGATTTTGTGACACTGGCGTGAATTTTGATCTCTCTGTTGCTACTAGGACTCTACTTCCTCTGAATTTTCATCCGGATTAATATTAAGAAAGGGAAGTTTTCAAATCATTGACTCAAACTCATTGTCGAATCCCAATCAGCAGAATATGGAGGGACTTATGGCAGAACGAGTCAATCTAGTCTTTCACAATAAAATAATAGACGGAACTGTCATTAAAAAACTTATTAGCAAATTAATAGATCACTTCGGAATGGCATATACATCACACATTCTGGATCAAGTCAAAACTCTGGGTTTCCAGCAAGCCACTGCTACATCCATTTCATTAGGGATTGATGATCTTTTAACGATCCCTTCTAAGGGATGGTTAGTACAAGATGCTGAAGAACATAGTTTAATTTTAGAACAACACCATCATTATGGGAATGTGCACGCAGTAGAAAAATTACGCCAATCTATTGAGGTGTGGTATGCTACAAGTGAATATTTGCGACAAGAAATGAATCCTAATTTTAGGATGACAGATTCACTTAATCCAGTCCATATAATGTCTTTTTCGGGAGCTAGAGGAAATGCATCTCAAGTGCACCAATTAGTAGGTATGAGGGGATTAATGTCGGATCCTCAAGGACAAATGATTGATTTACCTATTCAAAGTAATTTACGCGAAGGGCTATCTTTAACAGAATATATCATTTCTTGCTACGGAGCCCGAAAAGGGGTTGTGGATACTGCTGTACGAACCTCGGATGCGGGATATCTTACGCGCCGACTTGTTGAAGTAGTTCAACACATTGTTGTACGTCGAGCAGATTGTGGAACCGCCCGAGGGGTTGCCGTAAGTCCTCGAAATGGGATAATGCCCGAGTCCGAAAGAATTTTTATTCAAACATTAGTTGGTCGTGTATTAGCAGAGGATATATATATGGGCTCACGGTGCATCGCCACCCGAAATCAAGATATTGGATTTGGGCTTGTCAATCGATTCATAACCTTTCAAACACAAATACTATTTATTCGAACCCCTTTTACTTGTAGGAGTACATCTTGGATCTGTCGATTATGTTATGGTAGGAGTCCCACTCATGGCGACCTGGTCGAGTTGGGAGAAGCTGTAGGTATTATTGCGGGTCAATCCATTGGAGAACCGGGGACTCAACTAACATTAAGAACTTTTCATACTGGAGGAGTCTTCACGGGTGGTACTGCAGAACATGTACGAGCCCCGTCGAATGGAAAAATCAAATTTAATGAAGATTTCGTTCATCCCACGCGTACGCGTCACGGGCATCCTGCTTTTCTATGTTCTATAGCCTTATATGTCACTATTGAGAGTGAGGATATTCTACATAATGGAACTATTCCACCTAAAAGTTTTCTTTTGGTTCAAAATAATCAATATGTCGAAGCAGAACAAGTAATTGCTGAGATTCGCGAGGTACCATACACTTTGAATTTGAAAGAGAGAGTTCGAAAACATATTTATTCTGACTCAGAGGGAGAAATGCACTGGAGTACTGATGTGTACCACGCATCTACATTTGGATATAGTAATGTTCATCTTTTACCAAAAACAAGTCATTTATGGATATTATCAGGAGGTTCGTGGAGATCCAGTGCAGTCCCCTTTTTACCGCACAAGGATCAAGATCAAATGAATATTTATTCCCTTTCTGTAGAACGAGGGTCAATTTCGACTCTCTCGGTGAATAATGATCCACTAAGATACAAATTACTTCGTTCATATTTTTCTGGTAAAAAAAAAGAAGACAAGATTCCTAATTATTCAGAACCCGTCCATTGGAATCTCATATACCCGGCGATTTTACACGGGAATTCTCATTTATTGGGAAAAAGGCGAGGAAATAGATTTCTCGTTCCAATCCAATCGATTCAAGAACGAAAGAAAGATCAAGAACGAAAGAAAGAGTTAATGCCTCATTCAGGTATCTCGATTGAACTACCAATAAATGGTATTTTCCGTAGAAATAATAGTATTTTTGCTTATTTCGATGATCCCCGATATAGAAGAAAGAGTTCGGGAATTACTAAATATGGGACTCTGGGCGTGCATTCAATCGTTAAAAAAGAGGATTTTATTGAGTCTCGACCAATAAAAGAATTGAAGTCAAAATACCAAATGAAACTAGATCTATTTTTTTTCATTCCCGAAGAAGTGCATATTTTACCTGAATCTTTTTTGATAATGATACGAAATAATAGTCTCATTGGAATAGATACACGAATTGCTTTCAATATAAATACAAGAAGCTACGCGGACGGATTAGTCCGAATGGAGAGAAAAAAAAAGAGAATTGAACTGAAAATCTTTTCAGGAGATATTCATTTTCCTGGGGAGACCGATAAGATATCCCGACACAGTGGGATCTTGATACCTCCAGGAAAAGTAAACATCAATTTTAAGGACTCTAAAAAATGGAAAAATTGGATCTATGCCCAACGGATCACATCTACTAAGAAAAAGTATTTTGTTTTAGTTCGCCCTGTAGTGACATATGAGATATCAGATGGTCTAAATTTACCAACACTCTTCCCTCCGGATTTTTTACAAGAAAGGGATAATATGCAACTTAGAGTTGTCAATTATATTGTTTATGGAAATGCCAAACCCATTCAAGGAATTTCTGATACAAGTATTCAATTAATTCGGACTTGTTTAATTTTGAATTGGAACCAAGACATAAAAAGTTCTTCTATCGAGGAGGTCTGTACTTCTTTTATTGAAGTAAGTACAAATGGTTTGGTTCGAGCTTTCCTAAGAATCGACTTAGTAAAATCCGCTATTTCGTATCGCAGAAAAAGGAATGATCTCTCAGGTTCAGGATTCATTTCCGATAATGTATCAGATCAGACCAACATCAATCCTTTTTATTCCATTTATAAAAAGAGAAAAACGAAACAATCACTTAACCACCAAAATCACGGAACTATTCGCACATTGTTAAATAACAATAAGGAATATCCTTCCTTGATAATTTTATCACCATCTAATTGTTTCCGAATGGACCTATTCAACGATATAAAATATCCCAATGTGAAAAAAGAATTCATTTCAATAGATTCTATAATTAAAATTAGGAATTCGATCGGACCGTTAGGAACGGTCCTTAATTTTTTGAATTTTTATTCCTTTTATTATTTACTAACTCATAATCCGATCTTGATAACTAAATATCTTCAACTTGGAAATTTAAAACGGACTTTTCAAGTGCTTAAATATTATTTAATGGATGAAAATGGGATAATTTCAAATCGTGATCCGTACAGTAAAATCGTTTTCAATTTATTCAATTTGAATTGGTATTTTCTCCATCAAAGTTATTGTCCTAATTATTGGGAAGAAAGACCCACAATAATTAGTCTCGGTCAGTTTATTTGTCAAAATGGATATATAGCCAAAAAAGGACCCCCCTTAAAATCGGGTCAAGTTTTGCTTGTTCAAGTTGACTCTGTAGTAATAAGATTGGCTAAACCTTATTTGGCCACTCCGGGAGCAACCGTTCATGGACATTATGGAGAAATCTTTTACGAAGGAGATACATTAGTTACATTTATATATGAAAAATCGAGATCCGGTGATATAACGCAAGGTCTTCCAAAAGTGGAACAGGTCTTAGAAGTGCGTTCAATTGATTCAATATCAATGAACCTAGAAAAAAGAATTGAGGGTTGGAACGAGCATATAACAAAAATTCTTGGAATTCCTTGGGGATTCTTAATTGGGACTGAGCTGACTATAGTGCAAAGTCGTATATCGTTGGTTACTAAGATACAAAAGGTTTATCGATCCCAAGGGGTGCAAATTCATAATAGGCACATAGAGATTATTGTACGCCAAATAACATCAAAAGTGTTGGTTTCCGAGGATGGAATGTCTAATGTTTTTTTACCTGGAGAACTAATTGGATTGTTGCGAGCGGAACGAATAGGGCGCGCTTTAGAAGAATCGATCTGTTACCGCGCTATCCTATTGGGAATAACAAGAGCATCTTTGAATACTCAAAGTTTCATATCGGAAGCGAGTTTTCAAGAAACTGCTCGAGTTTTAGCCAAAGCAGCTCTTCGTGGTCGTATCGATTGGTTGAAAGGTCTAAAAGAGAATGTTGTTATAGGTGGGATGATCCCCGTTGGGACCGGATTTAAAAGATTACTGCGGCAACATAAGAATAAGAGCATTCCTTTGAAAAGCCAAAAGAAGAGTTTTTTCGAGGGGGAAATACGAGATATTTTGTTCCACCACGCAGGCTTATTTGATTCGTGCCGTTCAAAAGAATTTCCATGATACACCTGAGGAATCATTTATATCATATATCATTTAATGATTCCTAAAAAAAGTGTAGTCATACTTACTTTCTTTTGTTTTGGAATTCAATTTCCATTTGAAAAACTCTTTCTATATGGTCTTGAGGGGGTAATGGAAATTCAGATAATAATGAATAGAGGTTAGCGGTTTGGATTGTGTATTGACATCGATACGTCCAATCCACGGTAGAAGAAAAGGTTCCGTCGGAACAATTGGTTAGTTCAAGACAACCTCGTCACTTTTTTTTAAACAAAAAAGAAAGAGGAAAGTGTGGGAAGAAATGACAAGAAGATATTGGAACATAAATTTGGAAGAGATGATGGAAGCAGGAGTTCATTTTGGTCATGGGACTAGGAAATGGAATCCGAGGATGTCGCCTTATATTTCTACCAAGCGTAAAGGTATTCATATCACAAATCTTACTAAAACTGCTCGTTTTTTATCAGAAGCTTGTGATTTAGTTTTTGATGCAGCAAGTAAGGGAAAAGAGTTTTTAATTGTTGGTACAAAAACTAAAGCAGCCAATTCAGTAGTGCGGGCTGCAATAAGGGCTCGGTGTCATTATGTTAATAAAAAATGGCTCGGTGGCATGTTAACCAATTGGTCCACTACAGAAACTAGACTTCATAAGTTCAGGGACTTGAGAATCGAACAAAAGACGGGGAAATTCTACTGTCTTCCAAAAAAAAGAGACGCAGCTATGTTCAAGAGACAATTATCCCACTTGCAAACATATCTGGGCGGGATTAAATATATGACGGGGTTACCCGATATTATAATTATCGTTGATCAGCAAGAAGAATATACAGCTCTTCGAGAATGTATCACTTTGGGAATTCCAACAATTTGCTTAATCGATACAAATTGTGATCCCGACCTTGCAGATATTTCAATTCCAGCAAATGATGACGCTATAGCTTCAATCCGATTAATTCTTAATAAATTAGTATTCGCAATTTGTGAGGGTCGTTCTAACTATATACGAAATACGTAATTAATAATAAGATAGAAATTTTTTTTTGAACTCCTGAAATTTATGGAATCATTTACTATTCTCGAATTTGATTAGATTATATAAATGAGATAAAAATCAGTGGGGATATTATGTTATTAGTTCGTATCAAAAAATTCAAATAAGCAAGTCGAAAAAGAGATGGTTGAATTAAAATAATTTCCTGGAATTTCAATTTCTGTCAGAGGGTAATATGAATGTTCTATCATGTTCCACCAACACACTAAAAGTGTTATACGAAATATCGGGTGTAGAAGTAGGCCAACATTTCTATTGGCAAATAGGAGGTTTTCAAGTCCATGGCCAAGTACTTATTACTTCTTGGGTTGTAATTGCTATCTTATTAGTTTCAGCCAGTATAGCTGTTCGGAATCCACAAACCATTCCGAATGACGGGCAGAATTTCTTCGAATATGTCCTTGAATTCATTCGAGACGTGAGCCAAACCCAGATTGGAGAAGAATATGGTCCATGGGTTCCTTTTATAGGAACTATGTTCCTATTTATTTTTGTTTGTAATTGGTCAGGGGCTCTTTTACCATGGAAAATCATACAGTTACCCCATGGAGAGTTAGCCGCACCCACGAATGATATAAATACTACTGTTGCTTTAGCTTTACTCACCTCAGTAGCCTATTTCTATGCGGGTCTTAGCAAAAAAGGATTAGGTTATTTCAGTAAATACATTCAACCTACTCCAATCCTTTTACCCATTAACATCTTGGAAGATTTTACAAAACCCTTATCGCTTAGTTTTCGACTTTTCGGAAATATTTTAGCCGATGAATTAGTAGTTGTTGTTCTTGTTTCTTTAGTACCTTCAGTAGTTCCTATACCTGTCATGTTCCTTGGATTATTTACAAGTGGTATTCAAGCTCTTATTTTTGCAACTTTAGCCGCCGCTTATATAGGAGAATCCATGGAGGGTCATCATTGACTTCACTTACAAATAGTTGTTTTTTGAATTTAGACCAAAATAATAGCGGAATTCAAGATAATCTACTTGGAGAACATCAAAATAGATAACTAATTAAGGGATAACTAATAAGGCAGTTATAATATACCGTAATAGGAAAAAAGATTCCCCTCAAAATATTTAGGGGGGATTCTAAAAAAAACGAAAGAGATCGAAAGGATCGGTTTCCTAAAATGAATGTCCTGTTTGGATGTATTATTTTATTTTCTATAAATAAAAGAATATAAGAATATTTTAATAAATGATATTTTAGTTTATTTATAAATAAATATAAAAAAATAAATATAAAATATTTAATAAAAAACAATTTAATAAACAAGAAGAATAAAAAATTAAGAAAGAAAATAGAATAAAATGCTAATGAAAATTTCTATGAAATGATTCGCCTTAACCAATTTTTCTATTTTTCTATGTAAATTCGATCCATGCGGAATAATCATAAAGAAAGAGAAGAATTAAAAAACGCGATTCAAAAAAAGAAATTAGCCAGTTCAAAATTGTGTATCTTGAATGCCTAGAATCCAACTATTATCGAATTCAGCTAGGGAGTTTTTCCCGTTCAAAAAGAATTCTAATGGATCTAAGATCAAAATAAGTTGGTTTACATTCTGGAAGAAACACATGTATATGGGATATTAGATATTGAATAGTTATATATGACCTAAAAAATATCTAATACCCTAATACTATGAATTTCAATAGGGATTCCAATAGACGTCTTTGGTTTTGGATTCCTAAGAATCCAACTTCAAAAACCGATAGAGAATCGGTTCTGATGATTCAATAATATTATTCTATTACTTCAATTTGGAGTTTTTAGTTACTCTGTTTGGATGAAACTGCGTGATGGAATAATTCATCTATAATTCATTGAATGATTGTATCATTAACCATTTTTTTTGTGAGGAATTTAACTTATCATGAATCCACTGATTTCTGCCGCTTCTGTTATTGCTGCTGGGTTAGCTGTCGGACTTGCTTCTATTGGACCTGGGGTTGGCCAAGGGACTGCTGCGGGCCAAGCTGTAGAGGGGATCGCAAGACAGCCCGAGGCGGAGGGAAAAATACGAGGTACTTTATTGCTTAGTCTGGCTTTTATGGAAGCATTAACAATTTATGGATTGGTTGTCGCTTTAGCGCTGTTATTTGCGAATCCTTTTGTTTAATCTTGTCTTAAACACTTAAACAATCACAAATATATAGATATAGAAAATTTTGACTTATTTTTTTTGTCTGAATTTATTTTAGTCAGGACTTATACGTGCTCCTTGCTTTTTTGAATTATATCACTAATTCACTCCTACAATTTACAATGTGGGACACTAATCCCTGCCCGGGAAGGAAAGATTTAAGGATGAGTAATTAGCATACCGATCCGCTTTCTTCCTTCCCGTTCTTAGAAATTGAAACTTAAGGAGTCTTCCAACAAACGAAATATTCCGAAATTGATACGAAACTTGAAATTTGATAGCTAATTCTAAAATTCTAATAAGTATTATTTTCATTAGAATTAGGAATTTTTTTTTTGAAAAAATCCATTTCGAAATCAATTCTATAGATATAAGAAATTCATAGAAATCAAATATAAGAATATATAGAAGTATAGATATAAGGGAAGTTATACAAAAAAGAAACTCTATTCTTGTTTTTTTATCTATCTGTAAAAGAAAGGGGATTGTATGAAAAATCTAACCGATTCTTTCCTTTCCTTGGGCCAATGGCCGCTGGCCGGGAGTTTCGGGTTTAATACCGATATTTTAGCAACAAATCCAATAAATCTAAGTGTAGTATTTGGTGTATTGATCTTTTTTGGAAAGGGAGTGTGTGCGAGTTGTTTATTTCAAGAATAGGCTGGACCGGTCCAGCTGCACTTTTTTTTTCATTAGTTTCATTTTAACTAGTAAAAAAATGAAAGTAAAAGATGCATGATTTCGCGAATTACTTATGAATTTTGAAATTGATTGAATTTTATCAATTCATAAAAAATGATATTTTATATATTTAAGAAACGTAGCATTTCGTAATTCATTGGTAAATCCGCTTTGATTCTCAATCAACCAATAATGCGGGACTAATTATATGGTTAAAGTGAAACCTTTGAAGTCGAAACATAGCATGGTATTCTTTCTACTACTATCGTCATTTGAAATTTCAAATGAAGGACTAGTTGAAATTTTTTGTTCGATATAGAACGCTCATATCGAGAAAATGATTTGAAACCT